AGTCAAAACAAGGTATTTTTTTTTTATAGATACCTCGGAAATAAGTCAATTGATTAGCGGACTCTCTCTTTTTTTTTGCCATCTAATTAGGTTTTATTTTTTTATTTATTAAAAATTTCTTAATTGATTAATTAAACAAAATATGATGGTTAGAAATCCTTTATTTTTTCAACCCAATCGCTCTTTTGATTTTGGAAAAATTATCTTTATCAATATACCGTTTCTTCTACACATTCATGTACAGCTCCATATGGAGAATGGATAGTTTAATATTTAGGATTCACTAAAAAGATAAAATCCCCGCGTGAGAGAATCCTTTCCCGTATCAGGCACTAAGTTTTTTTAACGTCTAATTAGATCGGGTAATCATTCAAATTACGAAGATAAGCTCGTTGCTCATTCTTTCCACAAAATTGGAACCCAATCTTTATGGGTTCGATCCATTTATTCAATCGACCCAACTTTAAATTCATTGCCTTTCCTTTCAAGAATTCAAAATAAAGTTTTAATTTTATAAGAATGAAATATTCTAAGAATTCTCTATTAATACGACATGCTCTTTTTTCCATTCATTTCCTTTCAGGATCAGTCGTGGTCGTATAAACTCTACCGATGGTGTAGACGAATCCCTTGCTTCATCCAAATATGTAAAAGATCCTAGCCGCACTTAAAAGCCGAGTACTCTACCGTTGAGTTAGCAACCCCCATAATAGCTATGTTATGTAGATACAATCGAGATCAACAAAATTGGATTGGAATCAAAACGCTGAATTAGCAAGATATTGAACTCAAATTTTCGAATGGATTTCCGTTACGAACATAAAAACAAACACCAATACAAGATATTCTTCGATACAAAGTTTGATAGACAAATAGTCTCCATTTTTAGCTCCAAAAATGATATTTTGTATCGCAACAAATTCAACGAATCCTTGAATAAAACTATGGGGCAGAAGACATAAAAAACCATTTCATTTTTTTATTTCACAGCTGAATTATATTTGTTCAATACATTCTTGTCAATATATATATATATATATATATAAAAAAAAAAAAAAATTATTCCATTATTATATCATAAATACAGAAATACGATAAATATAATAGAAATTGTGAAATCGACATCTACATATAATCTAAAAAACAAAGTGACAATTTTTTTAGAGGAAAGCTTATGTTGGATTGGCACTATAAAAAACAAAGAAGAAAAAAGTTCTACCAAATTACAACCTGATTATTTTTCATTTTTTTTAGTAAATGAATTAATTAATTGAACTTAATTTGCTTAAATCGAAATTCTTTAAAAACCTCCGCTCTCTTTAAAATATCATAAACAGTTTCTGTTGGTTGAGCGCCTTTTTGAATAAAATCTAGAATAGCAGGAACATTTAAATAAGTTTGATTTTTTATCGGATCATAAAAACCAACTTTCTGCAAATCTCTTCCCTCTCTTCGGGACCGAACATCAATTGCAACGATTCGATAGACGGCTCATTGGGATAGATTAAACCCCCCTTGGAAACGTATAGGAAGTTTTCTCTTCGTACGGCTCGAGAAAAATGATTCGAAGTTATGACTATAAAAATTAGAATGACCAATTCAATAAGTCCCTAAAATCATCGAATGAAAAGGAATTTAACTAAGAATTAAGCCTTTTCTTTCCTCAACAAATCATTTGTATACTCATAACTCAAGTTGAATAACTTTTAAATAGCTCAAAAGAAAAAAATCTTTTGGCATTTCTCATTTATTGAGCAGTCTCAAATACCCTTAATAATCGATTTGAACTCGATATTCTGATCAAAATGCAATTGTTGTTTTTGCGACAATTTAATGTTTATTAAAAATTAAAAGAGTATTTTCTTGTTCCGGAAGCCTTTATCGTGTTTTTTGAATCATTGGGTTTAGACATTACTTCGTTGATTTTTAATCGTTTCAAAAATGGCAGCAACATACCTTTTTTTATTTATTTCTATCTAAAGAATCTAATCATATAAATGGCGGCCTTCCGCACGATATATAAAAAAATTGAATCGAAAAAGTTTTATCAAAATGTCCTTGAGGATTAAAAATTGGCTTTATTTTTATCCTTTCGATTTCTCTGGCAAAGATAACTTACGAAGTTGTTCCAACTTATTCTTTTGATTGACACTAACCCTAGACCCCTCTCCCTTGAGACCTAACCCAACTTTATACTCGAGCTCCATCCGATATTATTTCCATTACACCCCACTAACCGGGGGTTTGAGTGGAAGATAGCAAAAGATGTCGAGTTAAGAGCATCCTTTAGTCGAGAATGATGGATATACGAATCCACAACAGATCATGTCCTTCAAGTCGCACGTTGCTTTCTACCACATCGTTTCAAACGAAGTTTTACCATAACATTCCTCAATTTGGAACCGGTGTGCGGTTGATTCAATTATCGAATCATGAATAGTCATTGGTTCAATTAAAACAGTTGTTCCATAGATTAGATATGGAACAACTGTTTTTTTAGTAACGTTATCTTTGTCTAATTTTTTTCATTTATTAATTAACATTTTTTTCTCAAAATGACAAATAATTCAAATTTAGATCAAGACGATATCCCCAAGAGAGAACAGAAATCCACCTTTATTTTTGAACTCAACCTTCAAAATTGGAGTAATTTAAAGTAGTTTCTTTTTTTATTTTTAATAAAAAAAAGAAACAATTTTCGGAGGGATGAAAAAAAAGAACTAACTGTCTTCTATAATTCGCTAATTATCGATGACTATATAGGGGATGGATATATTATAGGTAAAGGCACACCTTTTTTGAATACAAAGTCATTTAATCTATAACCCCATCTTGCCTAAATATCCGAGGGATTATACTTTATTTGCGTGTCATTTGATCACTTAATGAATTTAAATTTGGGAAATTATGTGAAAAAAGATATCATTTTTTATTCTAATCATCAACAACACCAGTCAAACTCTAGCCAACCTTACACTTTATAAAAGAAAAAATAAAATTTTATTTTTATTATTAACTATAATTACAGGCGCTCTGGGACGAAAGGATTCGAACCTCCGAATAGCGGGACCAAAACCCGATGCCTTACCACTTGGCCACGCCCCACTTAGATTTCTATTCAACATTAATAAACACTAATATTGTTGTTGATTATTCGTCAATTAAAGCCCAATTGTCTAAAGAATCTATTAGATTCTGTTGTTTAGTATTTTGACTCCGATCCATGTAGACATAGAAAAAAATAAATTTATTGATCATTAACGATAATTCCATTAAGATATTATATGAAAGTAGAATTTCTTCTATTCCCTCTTGAGAATGGAAGTTTTTTTGATTGAGTGAGTAAGTTGAAAAAAAAAAAACGAAGGTTTTTTTCTAACTCAATCAAAATGCAATAAAAAAAAAAAAAAAAATGTCTGTTATGCTTAATATCTTGAGTTTGATCTGTCTTAATTCTGCTCTTTATTCGAGCAGTTGTTTCTTTGCCAAATTACCGGAAGCCTATGCTTTTTTGAGTCCCATCGTCGATTTTATGCCAGTCATACCTCTATTTTTTTTTCTCTTAGCCTTTGTTTGGCAAGCTGCTGTAAGTTTTCGATGAGATCTTTCAGCTTATTCCTATAAAAAAAAAGTCTTTTTTCTCTAATACTAAATAATTGATAAGATCAAACAAATCTTACAGTATGAACCCTTACATTCAAATATTTTAATTCTTGGATAGACACAACCCGCATTATCCCCTTTTCCATTTTTGTTTCGATAAATGAACAAACCTTTTTGTAATCGTCTACAATCTCAACAAGCAAGTATAAAAAATTATTGATAAGTAATAAAATAATAGATAAGATAATAATAACTTATTTATTATTTATTTTGATTACAATTACAAAATAAAAAGTCTATTTTAAAATTGTCAAAAACGACTTTCAGCGTCAAACCAAAAAAATGATAGGATATGCGGTATAAAAATAGAGAATCTATTCTCTTAAAAAAAAAAAAGATCTTGGAGATTTGTAATGCTTACTCTCAAACTCTTTGTTTACACAGTAGTTATATTCTTTGTTTCTCTCTTTATTTTCGGATTCCTATCTAATGATCCCGGGCGTAATCCTGGGCGCGACGACTAAAACAAGGTTTTTTTGCTTTTTTTTCGTCTATATATATATATATTTTCAAATTTAAGATTTCATAAAATGAAAATAGATTCAAAAATTTTTTTAATTAGAAAGAAAAAAACAGACTATTAATAGAATATATTAATAGAATATTAAATCATCAATGTAAATGGAACACGGAAAGAGAGGGATTCGAACCCTCGGTACGAATAACTCGTACAACGGATTAGCAATCCGACGCTTTCGTCCACTCAGCCATCTCTCCCCCTTGAAAATAAAAAATACTAAATATTCAAATACAAATATTAAATAAATTAGACAATTTTATCTTATGTAAAAAAAATATGTGATAAATTCGAATTAAGAATTTCGAATAAATAAATTTTTAATATATAATTCAATAATTAAGATAAAAAGAACATTTATATAATATTAACATATAACAATAATATATGTATACAAAATATACAAGTTATTATTGGGTAATACACCAGCACGTCGAAGTTTTATACGAAATTCAACTCCGTTGGATAAAGACAAAAATAAGAAAGATTCAATATAAAAATAAAAAACTAAAGAAAAAAAGAATAGAATGAATATTAATCGAAAAATACACTATTTACACTATTAAATATATAAAATAAAAAATTACGAAAGACTTTTTCGACAAAAAAGGCATTTTTTTTTGTCTCGCGGCCTGGCTTGATTAGTATTTCGCCAGGCCTTTTTTCATTTTAAATAAAGATAAAAAATGGCATTTATCTGTCTATCTGATTTATCTGATTATAGCGTTAACCATTTTATTGACCCGTATCTCACAACTCCTTCCGGAAAAATGAAAAACGAGACCTTTTTTAGTTTTAAATTTAATTAAAGATAGTTCAA